AATAATGAGAAAAATTTCTGCATATCCGCAAAAATCGATCAATAATATCAAAATCGGATGAATCGGCCCAGACCGGCTTACTAATGGGACGCCCTAATATATTACAAAATTTCGCTTTAGCCAATGATCTAATTAGAGGAATAATAGGAACTATTGTATCAAACTTTTTCATAACAATTTCGATTAGAAATGAATTTTGTAGCATTTGACTCCGTACTACTGAAAGATTTAGCCGCACATTTGAAAAATAGCCCAAATAGTGAAATGAATGTTCGGATAATTGGTTTATATGTATCGTTCCTGGTTGAGACCAAACATAAAAATGACATTGCCATAAATGGATAAAATAGTATTTCCATTTATTCATCAAAAGAGGTGCATTCTTTGAAGCCAGAATAGATTTTTCTTGATATCGAACATAATGAATGAAGGGATCCTTGAACTTGAAGAATGATAAGGTCGACGAAAAATCCTTAGCAAATACTTCCGCAAGATGTTCTATTTTTGAATAGAAAAAGATTCGCTCAAAAAGAACGCTAAAAGATTTAAATCGTAAATTAGAGGATTTGTTATGTAGAAAAAGGAAGATAGATTCGTATTCATATACATAAAAATTATATAGGAACAAGAAAAATCTTGTATTTCTTTTTGAAAAAGTAGAAATCGATTTTTTTGGAGTAAAAAGACTATTCCAATTACAATAGTAATAAATAAACAACCTTAATAAATGAAAGAAAGGGGCATCTTTCACCCAGTATCGAAGCGTTTGAACCAAGATTTCCAGATGGATAGGATAGGGTATTCGTATATCTGACACATAATTGAAATATGTAAATTTATCTTCGAAAAAGGGAAAAATGGAATGAATTGATCTCAAATTATTATAAGATTTTACGATTTCCGCCTCCTCTAAGGAAGAGCTTAATTGTAGGGAAAATGGAATTTCCACGACGACGGCAAAACCCTCTGATATTATTTGAGAATCAAAATTATTATTATACCCCAAAAATGGATTTTTGTTAGAATCATTCGTAGAAATAATCAAATGAGTCTGTTGATACATTCGAGTAATTAAACGTTTTACAATTAGTAAACTAGATTTCTTGTCATAACCTACATTTTCTACAAAAATAGATCCATTTAAATCATGACTATAAGCGAGTCCATAAATATACTCCCGAAAAATAAGTGGGTATAGGAAGTCCTGTTGACGAGATCTATTTAGTTGTAAATATACTTGATATTCCTCCATTTTTCAAATTCTATTTTATTGAGTCAAAGGATCCGGAATTCATTGGATTATCAAATGATACATAGTGCGATACGGTCAAAACAGGGTATTCTATTTTATATTCGATTCTAATTCTAATTCAATTATTAGAATAAAAAAAACGAAAATAGATACCTAAAAAACAAGTAAAACCCATCAACGGACTCTCTCTCCTCGCTTTTTCCATCTAATTGTTCTAGGATAAGAAGCTAGTTAGAAATCCTTTATTTTTTTTTTCTCAGATCAATCGCTCTTTTGATTTTGGAAAAAAAAATATCTTTATCAATATACTCTTTCTTCTACACATTTATCGCTACCCCATAACATAATGGAGAATAGCTAATAGTTAGGACTCATAACAAAAATCAATAATCCATTCGAGGGAAAAGCTTTTCCCACATCAAGCACTAATCTCTTTTTAACGTACAATTAGATGGGGTAATCATTCAAATTTAAAATGAAAGCTCGTTGCTTTTTGTTTCCCTATAATTGGAGCCGTCAAGCTCTATCCCTTTATTAATTCAACCCAACTTCATTTTTTTGTTCCAAGCCAAGAATTCAAACAAAAAATTTGGCCGGATTCAATTTCAATAAGTTCAATAAGAATGGAATATTTTTAGAATTCGCCATTGATACGACATGCTGCTTTTTCCATTCCTTCCTTTCTGGATCAGTCGTGGTCTTACAAACTCTACCGATGGTATGGACGAACCAATTGCTTCATAGAAATGTGTAAAAAATGGAGTCGCGCTTAAAAGCCGAGTACTCTACCATTGAGTTAGCAACCCTAAAAAAAAAAAAAAATAGGATGTGTATATCCAATCGCAATAAAAACAAACAATAACAAACAATAAAAATAAAAAGATTGAATTGTCTAATAAAATATTACATTAAAACGGAAAAATAGAAATAAAAAATTAAAAATGTCAAAGACGAATCGATTCTGAACATACAAATGAACAGATCAAATGAAAATAGAAAAAATCAAATAAAAAAGAAAAATTCACATAGTCTTTGTCTACTATATTATACATACTTTCTTTTTTTTATTATTTCTATTTTGAATCAAAAAAAAACTTCTTGTTTGTATCACAGAAAATTAAACGAACCCGCCATTTGATGAAGTAAAAAAGGCCTATGTAACATGAATAAATGGATCGATTTATTCACGATCGGATTATATTTGTTTGATACACTGTTGTCAATATTAGTGTTGAAAAAAGAATACAA